TTCTTACATCATTTATCATTAGGGAAACACAATTTGAGATTGAAATCCAAGAGTTTTCCAGTCAATAGTTAATGGTTCCAATTTGTCCTGAATTTTTTCTTTTGTGACTGAAAATCCATATTTGGTTTTTCAATAGAAAAGAGAGGGATTTAGATATTGTGTGTTTTGAGATACTATAAAATCAATTGAAGGGATGGATCCACTTCAAAAAAAAGGAGGGATTTCTTTTAGGCAAGGAATTAAGGAACACGAGATTTCAGATGGAAGTACAATAAAAAAAAAGACATTTAGTAACCCCCCCCAAAAACAAAACAAGCAAACGGGGAATATTTTCATCTATTTTGTAGAGTTTTGGCGGCATGGCCGAGCGGTAAGGTGGGGGACTGCAAATCCTTTTTCCCCAGTTCAAATCTGGGTGTCGCCTGATCAACAAAAGACAAGACTCGAAATCCCTTATTCTGCTTTGCTGGTATAACTCGCCGAATTTTTACCAGCAAAACTGGCGTAGGAAAAAAACTCTTGATACTTTATTGGGGGTTCTGCTCTTTAAAGTGCTGTAAATCCTTGCATCTAGGATTCAAGGGAAGAGTATAGTAGTGGAAGGGCTATCATATCAAATCAAGAGTTACCGATTTCTTTCCACTACTAATGTAGTGTCTACTTACCGGGTCTTGAATTAGATTGGATAGTCAGACGGAAAATCGAATTAATAGTTATGGAAGGGGCAGAAGATACTTTGTATACAGAGTATACAGACTCATGTGACTGCGTATTTTGTTTAATGTTTCCCGATTCTACTCGAAATCATATAAGAACTTGTTATACGTGGATTTATGGGAGTGTTTCATATTTATATTTATTGGAATCTTTCATCAAGGGTCTTGGGTCAGAATCCCTTTTTGACTCTGCACTAGTGATTCCACTATTATTAGTAAACAAGAATGGAATCATTCCTTCATATTCATAGAGATAGGGGACATAATTCACATGGATATAGTAAGTCTCGCTTGGGCTGCTTTAATGGTAGTCTTTACATTTTCCCTTTCACTCGTAGTATGGGGAAGAAGTGGACTCTAGAGATACTACTAATTGAGTTAGGGAATAAAATTGTATCACTTTTTTTTATAGATTTTTTCTAGATCGTTCTGCAAAGCCTTTTTAATTATTTAATTAACTTAATATTTAATTCATTAATTTAATTCAATTTCGAAATTCGAAATTGAATTAATAAAAATATCTTCATTTCGAAATTCTATCGGCTTGGATTCGAGTGGAAGAATTGTATTCCATTCCGAATATATATGAATAATACTCTTTCACAACCAAAATCAAACAAATATTTCAAAAATTCCCAGATTCGTATTTTGAAAGGAAAAGGGATATGAATGATAGGAAATTGATTACAACCAACGTCTTCCGAAATTTTCTATTTCGACGAACCGGCTCTTAACAGAGTTATATAGGTACAGTGAGGAAGAACGAGGAAGACTGGACCCCTTTTTAGTTGTTTTTATTGTCCTTTTTATTGTTCAAAGAGAAAAGAAAGAAGTTCCGATATTTAATAAGATCTTGCTTTGGTCGAGTCACATATTTCGCACGTACCGCTTGTTTTATTTAGTATTTAGAAATTTTGATTTATGCTATGCTTTATTGACTCCTTTCATATCACGGCTCAAAGGTTCAAAATCGGTGGGGTACCCCTTTTCGAAATCCGAAGAAGTAATTGATTGAGCGGTTGACAGATGATCCAAGGAGTTCTATGATAACTTCTTCGGAATGCTAAAAAAAGATTACTTTCTTTTCTTTTATTAACTTTCTTTTCTTTTAGTAATATATGCCCAATATAGTTTTTCCTTCATTGATTTGATTCTTTTTTAATGGATACCGGGATTCATATTGCAAATAATAAGAAATCGAGAAATTAGAAAATCGTAAGAGTTGCTTTATCTATTTTATTTTTGTTGATTGGAATCAACAAAAATAAAATAGATAAAGCAAAGAAATAGAATTGAGATACTATGTACATTACATATATTTAATTGATATTAACATGTATGAAGATACATATACATATTGTATATTGATCTCTATTCAGTTTGTATCTTTCTACATTACAATAATAAAAATAGATAGTATGGTAGAAAGATTCATATATGAATCTTTCTACCATACTATCGAAGCTCATAGGCTACTGCTGATTCTAGTCCGGTCATTTCATTTAAGATGTGAAATTGGAATCTTTTTTCTTAAATCATTGATAAGAACTAAGAAGTCAAGTTTCATTCAAATTAATCACTTTGACTGACAGTTTTTACGTATATTATAAGCAAAAAAGCAGTAGGAACTAGAATGAACAGTGCAGTAGCAATAAATGCGAGAATATTTACTTCCATAATCTCATCGTTTCGTTTTTTTTTTGTTTTTTACTTCGCAATAACTCGGGATTTTATCCCATAGAGATGATAAACCTTTCGCTTGTAAATTCAATGGGATGAATTCCATTTCGATGATATCGAATCGGATCAATATCATGAATAACAATATCTGAGCTATCAAGTCGATTCATCGTCGAGAATTGAATAGTATAACATAGGCAGATCTTTTATCCACACACCGAATACAAACTTTGATTCCTGAGTCAATCAAAACAATTCCTTTAGTTTATACTTTAAATACTTGATTTTTATTTATCATTCTTTGCCATTCTGTCTTTTCTATAACCTACCGCGTTCCTTGTACAACCATCTAACCGCTTTCCACGTCCATTATTTACAAATGGTTTACAAATAAACCCAAACAAAGAATAGAAACGAAATCGAAAAGAGTTAAGTTCGAAACTCCTTTTTTTGAAAGATCTAATTTTCTTGGAAAACAAAGAAAAAGAAGTGTGATAAAGACGAGTCCCGGTATAAAAAAATAAAATATTCCATGAAATTGACTATTTTCGATTTTGTTCTTTCTTCGACAATACCCTTAAAAAAAAAAAGATTATTCATTCCCTCTCTAAGAGGGGCGAGATCCTTGCTTGATCTTTATCTTGATTTTATTAAAAATACCCTCCCTCTTTCTTTGGATTAGTAATAGAACGCATATATCAAAAGTTCGTCATGAAATTTGAATGAGATAGATTGTTTTAAATTCAAACGAGTAATTTAAGTTACACAAAATTGAAATCAGAAAAGAAGATATTTTGAATCTGAAAAGTATTTTATCAAAGTAACTATCTTAAATTCATTTTGTATCGTACAAGAAATGAATTCCATTTGTGGATGTGCTCCCGGGAACGATATAACGATATGGTACTCGATTCTATTACATACACGGATCGTGAGCAGTCGAAAAAAAAAAGCCAGACCCAATACAGTATCTCTTGGAATCCTGAATATCATGCTACCAATAATTGTACCAATTCACACATGTCTCTTTCTCATCAACCGTTACCGGTTGATGAGAAATGCGAACCAAAAAAGAAAAAAAAAAGAAGGATACCGTTGGGAATTAAATTCTACCATTTGTACCCAGTTAACAGAAAATGGAGAGATATATTGATGGATTTTTTTTTATTGGACTTGGATCCGTCGGGACTGACGGGGCTCGAACCCGCAGCTTCCGCCTTGACAGGGCGGTGCTCTGACCAATTGAACTACAATCCCGGGGAAATAAAATGTACGGCATACATATTCTTATGATTTCATTCAAACCATTTCTATTTAGATTAAAATCGTCGTGTTTTAACAGAGACGCGAGTGATATATTGATATCCACAAGGATATACACTTTAGTGAGAGCAGCACGGATTACTAGTAATCCTTTCGTTTCGCTATTGCCCAATCGATTGGTAATCTATTTTTCACTGAAAAAAAAAGTCTTTTTTTGTCTTTACGTTATTCTTTTCATTAGACTTTATACTTAATGATCCTGATATGAACCTAGATCGTTAGCAAGATCAGAATTTATGGGAACAAATAAATGGAGCAACTAAAAAAATAAATAGAGGTAGGGATATATCAGAAAATTGGACTTTTTTGAATCTGGCATTTATGGCAAACAAAAGGGGTTATATCATTTCATGGTGGATCAGCGAATTATTGGGCCGAGCTGGATTTGAACCAGCGTAGACATATTGCCAACGAATTTACAGTCCGTCCCCTTTAACCGCTCGGGCATCGACCCAGGAAGAATCAATTGTAGGCTTATTGATAATCCACGATCAACTTCCTTTCGTAGTACCCTACCCCCAGGGGAAGTCGAATCCCCGTTGCCTCCTTGAAAGAGAGATGTCCTAAACCACTAGACGATGGGGGCATACTTGCCCGACCGCCAGCATACAATGCTCATAGTATGAACAGCTTTTTTAAATTGTCAATATAATGGAATGGTATGACTAGATCTGAAGGATCTTTCCGTCTTTTGTGATCCCATACCATGGCATTTTTTGATTCCTCATTTAGACTTATGAATCACTCATTTCAACCGCCATTCGATTCTATAATATCAATCTATTATAGAAATTAATATTCAAAAAAAAATAATAATAAAAATAGGACGAAGTAAAGGACTTTTTTGGGAAGTGATTGGTCCGACATAAAAGAAGGTTAAACTTCATTTCTTCCACTTTCATTCATTGAATCACTCCTTGTTAAGATAAGATAGGCGTATCTCTATATCACACTAAGCCAGGAAATTAACAAATGAGAAATATGAAAATCTGGTAACGGGGATCAAGAAGTTATCGAAAATCTTTTTTTCTCTAAAAATTGAAATTTTGTTCGGGGGACAAACTGAATCTCTTCATCACATGAAATATCTTGGATCTATGTTGAATTGGTAGGTCCATGTATCAATCAAATGAATTTCGTTCCGTTCTGATGGGGGTCAGGTCAATTCAAGTCAATTCCATTAGGGTTGGTATTGAAACAATTCATTTCGTTGATATTTATCAAATCCAATATCACTAAACCCAATTTACCCTAGACTTATACTCCTTAAGTAAATCAAAA